CAATTATCGTATATAATGAACTTTTTGTCGAGTAAGACAATGGAACATTTTTAATATATTTTCTTATTTTCATTTAATTAATTTGATATTTCAATTTCTATTTTATTTAATTAGTTATTTTAATTAGTTATTAAGTTAACTAGTTATTAAGTTAACTATTTATTTCTATTTCAATTGATATATTTCAATTTGTATATTTCAATTTGAAATTATTATTTATATAATTATATAAATAATAATTTCAAAATTAATAAAAAATAGAAAAAAATAATAGAAATTCTAAAAATATATAATTAAATAAATTAAAATTAATATAAATTAAATATAGAATATATTTTTAGAATAGAAAAATAAACAATAATAGAAAAATAGCCAATTTCGAATTATATAGAATTCGAAATATATATTTAATAAATATAGAATAAATAGAGAATTTGAGAGAATTCGAATTTCTATTATTATATAATTAAATAAGAAAAAAAGTAATTACGAAATAAAGTAATAAAGAGAGAGGCAAAGCCTTTTTTTTTCAAGCCTTACTTGTTGTATAATGTAATTACTTGCTATGTAATGGAACATAATAATTATCCTTATAATTATTCTTTTTTAATCGGGAGAGATGGCTGAGTGGACTAAAGCGTCGGATTGCTAATCCGTTGTACGAGTTATTCGTACCGAGGGTTCGAATCCCTCTCTTTCCGGTTCCAGTGATGACTTGAATTTTTTTTATCTTTTCTTTCAAATTTCGAAAATCTTTTTGCTTTATTTCTTATTTCAATGTTCTATTTTATTTTCTATTTAATTTCTATTTAAACTATTTAAATAAATTAAAAAATGAATAATTTGAATATTTCATTTATTAATAGTTATTTCTAATTTCGAATTTTTCTTTTTATTGAATATTTCCTTTCTATTTACTATTTCTAGTTAAAAATTGAAATTTCAAATTTCTTTATTTATATTAATATTTCTATGGCAAATTCTATTTAAAATATTAATTTAAAACAAAAATATAGATTCAAATCGAGATCTAGAATAGATAAAGACTGGGTAAAAAGAAATAACATACTAAAAACAAACATTTTAAAATCAAGAAAACCCTTAGAATTTTTATTCTATTCTTCACGTCCAGGATTACGCCCAGGATCATTAGATAAAAACCCAAAGATGAAGAGAGAAACAAAGAATATAACTACTGTGTAAACAAAGAGTTTAAGAGTAAGCATTAGAAAATCTCCACGATCTTTTTTGGTTTGGAAAAAAAAATAGATTCTCTATTTTTATACCACATTTTCTATTTTAACACCAAGAAATGAAGTGATTTCTAGAAATAGAAATGAATTTTTCGAAATTCATTTGGAATAAGAGTCGAGTCTTTCTTATAATTTTTTTTCATAACTACAATTAGGGCGTTAATAGAATCTGGAATCAAAAAAAAGTTAAGAATTAAAAAAAATGGGGGTGATCAAAAATTCTCGCGTTTATACAATAACTTTAATGTTTCAATTAAGAGCTTAGAGTATAAGACTTATCTGATCTTCTCAATTACTATAATTTTTTTCTCGAATAAATCATGAATTATTTTAGGATAGTATTAAAATCTCATCGAAAACTTACAGCAGCTTGCCAAACAAAGGCTAATAGAAAAAAGAGTAAAGGGATTACTGGCATAACATCTACGATTGGATTCAAAAAAGCGTAGGCTTCAGGCAATTTTGTGAATAAAAAATTGCTTGAATAAAGGGCAGAATTAATAAGACAGATACAAATTAAACTAAAACTATTAAGCATAACAAACATTTTGTTCTTGAAGATAATTGTATTTTGATTGATGACTAAGTTATTAATATGTTATTGATATAAAAATGAATCAAAAAAAAGTAAGGTAGACGAAGAACCCTTCTTTATTTTTATTAAATTTATTGTGTTATTAAACTCACCCAATCAAAAATCCTTCAATTCTCAATTCTCAAATCAAAAAAGAATAGAGGAAATCATATTTTTATACAATATCTTAGTTGAATTATCTATTATGAGCAATCAATTCAGTTGAATTCTATATCTACACATATGAAAATCCGAACAAGACAGTAATATATTTCCTAGATATTTGGATGGGAATTGACGAAGAACCACTATTAATATTAGTTTTTATTAGTGTTGAATAGAAATATAAATGGGGCGTAGCCAAGTGGTAAGGCAACGGGTTTTGGTCCCGCTATTCGGAGGTTCGAATCCTTCCGTCCCAGATATTCTCTATAATCTATCAAATAAAAAAAAAAAAAAAAATGTCTCATCCCTTAATTTAACTTCGGTAACTTGAATTGAACTGCACCATATAAGATAGAATATCAAAAATTAATTTCAATGACAATTCTTTAGTCTATCTGATAAAAAAGTCTATCTGATAAATAAGATGATCTTCGAGTATTTCGATACTGATTTTAGCACTCAGTCTGAAAGAATAACAAAACAATTTCCAATTTTCCCCACATCAGTCTTTTTTATCGACTACTGCATTAAAAAAATTGGATATTTTTTTAACCAATTTCCTATTTATTTAAAATCATTAATGAGTTAATCCGAATATGAATAGGTTTTTTTTATATTATGATGATAAAAATATGTTTAAAACAAAACCTTATTCAAATAATGATATCTAGATGGAAAATTTAGAAATTGAATCTTTTTAATGATTTTGTAGGAGTCCGTGGAACTTGAATAAATGGGAGATAGGCAAATGCGTCCTAGGTACTCACTTAAAGACTTAAAAATAGCTTATTTCGTTTTTTTGTCTTATTTCTTTTGGAATATTCGAAAATTATCCAATAGAAATTAAGAAATTCAAATTTTGGATTTCTATGTATTGGTTGAACCGATGACTATTCAGGATTCCCTAATAAAATTAATTCCATACTAGTTCAAAACGCAAGGAATGTTATAGTAAAACTTCGTTTGAAATGATATGGTAAAAAGCAACGCGCGACTTGAAGGACATGATAAACTATGGATTCTTACATCTACCTTATTATACCCTAATAAATAATATTAATTTATTAAATAATAATTTAATTAAATAATAATTAAATAAAAAAAAAAATTAATAATAAATAAAAAGAAATTTGAAAAAATAAATTTTAATTTTAAATTGAATATTTAAAATTTAATATTAATTAAAATAATTAATATTAAAAAAGAATTAATAAATAATATTAAGAATATTAATATAATAGTTATATATATAATATAGCATATAATATAGCATAAGCATATAATTGGAATTTTATTGAATAATATTATATTCATAATATTATATTCTATATATATATGTTTAATATTTAGAATATTATATAGCATAATATAGCTATAATATATATAGGAATAGGAAAGGAATGAGAGTGCTCCTAACTCAACATCATTTGTTTTGTTATATTTATACACTCGAAATCTCACTTTTTGTTGGGGTATAGTGTAAATCGAAATATAAAGGATCCAATTCGAGCAAGTTTCAAATCCAAGAATAAAGTTTTTTAGAATTGACCAAATTTTTTTGATTCAAAAGTTCAAAAAGAAAGTATATGATGCAAGAATCAACCATTAATCTGATTCTTTTTTTGATAGAAAGAAATCACAAAAACTAATATGTTGCATCCAGTTTGAAAGGATTAAAGACCGCTGAAGTAATGTCTAAACCCAACGATTCAAGGGAAAAATAAAGGATCCTGGACCGGGTAAATATCGTTTTCAATTGTCTCAACAATTTGATCAGAATGAAGAATCAAAATAGATTCTAAAAGAAACAAAAAGAAAGGCGATTAGAGATCACTCAATCAATGAAATGCTTAAAGGATTTCCTTTGACCTATTTAAAAGTTCTCCAACTTGAGTTAAGAAAGTACAGATGATTTTTTTTTTTTTTAGAAAGATTCGAATCCTTGCAATTGATTTGATGTTCAATGCCGAAAAGAAGGAAGAGATCTTTGGAAAAGTGGGTTTGTATCATTCGATAAAAAAAAACCTATTTGAATGCTCCAGGTATTCTATATTTCCTTATAATTTCCTTATAAAATATATCTATCTATTTTATATCTATATATTGTAATATATTCTATATATTTTTCTATTTATTTCTATTTTTATTTGTATATTATTTTTCTATCTTTGTATAGTATTTTTATTATTATTAAATTTTCTATTTCTATTTAATTTGAATTTAATTTTAATTTGAGTAATTTATTTAGTTTTAGTATTTGATTTTTATTGAATTTCTTTTTATTAAATTTTATTGAAATTCAATTTCAATTAATTCTTTTGTTTTCTTCAGTGTATATTTATTTATGAACTCAAGATATTCACATTGATATTGACAAGAATGTATCAAATAAATATAATCCCATCTGAGGTAATGGGATTTTATCTGTCGATCTATTTATACCTGTTCTATCCATTAATTTGAATTGTTTCTTCATTCAAGCGATGGGTTTATTGGATTTGTTGTGATATAAAAGTTTTTTTTGATTGAAAATATATAGAAATTTAATGTTCTAATGAGAATTCACATTTATTTATCAAATTATATTTATTATATATATTTTATTCTATTTCTATATATTAGAATAGAATATATTTATATAAAATATAAATATATAAGTATAATTATATAAGTAGAATATATATAAATCAAAAATATATAAGTAAAAAAGTCTTAAAAAAAAATATATATATATACAATGTATACCTATATAGGTAGAATAGGTATTCTAAGTGAATCTTAGTAGAATACTAAATAGAATATTCATTAAGTAGATAATATAACTAAAACTAAGAAATGGAAACAATAACTAAAAGTAAGAATAAATAGGGTAATCTAAAAAATTTTTATGTTATCTATATTTTTTAATCTTTTTGTCTGTTCAGGATTTATTCGAAATTCTTAATATTTTATTTCTTTTAATTTTTTGTTTTAATTTTTTGCTAGTTTAATGTTTTTAGTTTAATGTT